AATAGGCTAAACTTTTCTTAATATCTTTTTGAGCAAGAGCTAAAGTGGCTCCTAATAATACTGTTATTATACCTATAAAAGATATTAGATTCATTATGTACGGTATCGCTATGAAAAGTGGAAGAAGACGAGCTACAAGAAAAATTCCCGCTGCTACCATAGTAGCGGCGTGGATAAGAGCCGAAATAGGAGTAGGCCCTTCCATGGCATCAGGTAACCATACATGAAGGGGAAATTGTGCGGATTTAGCAACTGCGCCGCCAAATAATAGAAAGGCACACAAAGTAACAAATAAAAAGTTAACCTCCTTATTATAAATCAAGTTATTGAATATTTCGAACAAATCCCGAAATTCGAAACTACCCGTTGTCCAATAAAGACCTAAGATTCCTAATAATAAACCAAAATCCCCTACACGATTAGTTACAAAGGCTTTTTGACAAGCACTTGCCGCACTAGGTCGTGTGAACCAAAACCCTATTAATAGATAAGAACACATCCCAACCAATTCCCAAAAAATATAAATTTGTATCAAATTCGAACTTGTAACTAATCCCAACATTGAAGTATTGAAAAAACTCATATAAGCAAAAAATCTCAAATATCCTTGATCATGAGACATATAATTGTCGCTATAAAAAAGAACCAGAATTCCAACCGTGGTGATTAATATTGACATAATAGAAGTAAGCGGATCAATAAAGTGTCCGAACTCGAAAGAAAAATCATTATTGATGGTCCAAGACCATATGTATTGATAGATAGAACTCATATTTATTTGCTGAATAGATAGATCGACCGAAAAAATCATAACTAGACTTAACAAAAAAATACTAGGAAAAGCCCAAATACGGCGAAGATTTTTTGTTGCCGTTGGAAAAAGTAGAAGTCCCACTCCTATTAACATAGGAACTGGAAGCGGAACGAAAGGTATGATCCAAGAATATTGATATGTATGTTCCATAAAAATAATAATTTTTTTATTCTTAATTAATTGTTTCTGATTCACCGGTTCTTATCTCTTTTAAAAGAGATTACTAAAGTATTAAAAAAGCAACTGAAACTAAAATGGAATTTTCTATTCGTAGTTAGTTTGAACCTTTCTCAACTACTTGAAAAATTTTCAAAGTGAAAAATAACGAATTATTTTATACTAAGTTTATACATTTTATACTAAGTTTATACTAAGTAAGATTTTTAGGAAAACGTAGCAGCAAATTCCAATTTCCATTATTATTTCCTATTACAAAAATTTATGGACATATATCAAGACTAAAAAATTGGACAAAAAAAAAGAAGTACTTGATTTTGATATCAATCATAGGATGTCCCATAACTTTGCCTAATAAAAGAAGAACTAGGTATTTTTGTTTGTTTATTCAGAATAATTAACGAGTTTAATTCGGGACTGATTGATTATGTTCTATTCTAATAAATGGCATTTAATAACCAATTACTAGAAAAGAAAAAAGAAAAAGATTCAAGTTTTTTATTGGGTAGGTAAGGGTTCTTAAGCTTGTTCGATATGTATTTTTTATGTACAAATGTAACATCCCAAAAAGAGACAGAGATAGAAAGGTATCACAAATAACTCCGAAATACAAATTATTTTGCCTCAGATATTGTATGGAATAGGAATTGAAAAAAAAAATGATTTGTTTTAAACAATAGATGTCTTTCACATCCAATTTTTGCAATGAATAACTTTTTATTTTTTGAATGGCAGTTCCAAAAAAACGTAGTTCTATATTAAAAAAACGTATTCGTAAAAATATTTGGAAAAAGGGGGGGTATTGGGCAGCGCTGAAAGCTTTTTCGTTAGCGAAATCCCTTTCGACCGGGAATTCAAAAAGTTTTTTGTACGACAAATAATTAATAAAACGTTGGAATAATTGGAATCCGCATCCACCCCGACTCCAAAAACGAGCCAATTTATTTTCGAATTTCGATTCAATTTTTTAATATAGAATAGAAAAATAGAAATAGAAAAAGTAAGTAATAAATAATTATTTCCATTCCCTACTGTTTTGAACCAATGGATTTGGCTACTGAATTGGTACTTTTTTTTTATTGAAAAAAAAAAAAGAATAAAAAATGGAGAGTTTTGCCTTTATTTGTATTTGAATATGCTTTTCATTCCCGGGATGGGGATTCTGAATTTCCCCATCACCCACCCACTTATAAATAAGACAATAATAAAGGTTTTGTTTTGTCTTTTCTTTTTTTTTTTCTTTTATATTTCTCCTTTTCTATTTCAATTTATGCTATAGAATAGCATAAATTGAAATCTTTAGACAAAAGCAATGAGTTGTTGAAACTAATTATTAATTATACTTTTTTTTTTAACTTTCTGAATCATCACTCCAAGTGAGAATGAGAAAAGCGTCTTTCGCCATTTCGGCGTATTTCTAATTTCTATACGAATAGTATGCAATTTATAAGTAATAAAAAAATCCTATGTTTGAAAGGGAGGATCAATCTAAAAATATCTATTTTTAGAATTCGGATTTAGAAAGAAATTGTTGAAGTAGGACAATAGAAATCGAAATTCTTTTATATAATATGTCTAGCTCAATACCTAATTGGTTTGATAAACCCTAAGACAAATTCATACTGAAAAAAACCTAACGATTATCACAAGACAAAAGTTATGCAAATTAAATAAAATTTTTTGAATTATTGGATATTATGCTTAAATTGTGATCGTGATCCATAAAAAAAAAAGAATATGTTATTGTTAAGTTAAATAAAACTGAAACCTTAAATAACTAAATAAAACGATAAAAAAGAGACTGTTTCAATCTCTATTGAAACAAGTTTTTATTCATCAATTGAATGCTTCCTAAAAACAAAAAGTATTTCATTGAAACTTTCTCTTTCACTTTCAATCTCGACGATTAAATAAAAATAAGTTATTATTATTTCTAGCAAGCCGCTATGGTGAAATCGGTAGACACGCTGCTCTTAGGAAGCAGTGCTAGAGCATCTCGGTTCGAATCCGAGTGGCGGCATAACATCTTCTAAAAGATATATAAAAGCCCTATAATGAATTGAATTTCCGATTTCCATTCCGTATACTCGAGAGACTTGCACTTTTTACTTTTAATTTCATTTTTTATTTATGATATTTTCAACTTTAGAACGTATATTAACTCATATATCATTTTCGGTCATTTCAATTGGAATTACAATTCATTTAATAACCTTATTAGTCGATGAAATCGTAGGACTATATGATTCATCAGAAAAGGGGATGATAGCTACCCTTTTCTGTCTAACAGGATTATTAGTAATTCGTTGGATTTATTCGGGGCATTTCCCATTAAGTGATTTATATGAATCATTAATCTTTCTGTCATGGAGTTTCTCCATTATTCATAGGATTTTAAAACATAAAAATCATTTAAGCGCAATAACCGCGCCAAGTGCTATTTTTACCCAAGGCTTTGCAACTTCGTGTTTGTTAACCAAAATGCATCAATCCGGAATATTAGTGCCCGCTCTACAAGTTCAGTGGTTAATGATGCACGTAAGTATGATGGTATTCGGCTATGCAGCTCTTTTATGCGGATCATTATTATCCACAGCTCTTCTAGTCATTACATTTCGAAAAGTGATAAGGATTTTTGGTAAAAGCAATAAATTATTAAATGGAACTGTAACTGAGTCATTTTCCTTCGGTGAAATACAATACATGAATGCAAAAACAAATGTTTTACTAAATACTTATTTTTTTTCTGCTAGAAATTATTACAGGTATCAATTGATTCAACAATTGGATCGTTGGAGTTATCATATTATTAGTCTAGGATTTATCTTTTTAACCATAGGTATTCTTTCAGGCGCAGTATGGGCTAATGAGGCATGGGGATCATATTGGAATTGGGATCCAAAGGAAACTTGGGCATTTATTACTTGGACTATATTCGGGATTTATTTCCATACTCGAACAAATAAAAAATTGGAAGGTTTTAATTCCGCAATTGTGGCTTCTATGGGCTTTGTTATAATTTGGATATGTTATTTCGGGGTCAATCTATTAGGAATAGGGTTCCATAGTTATGGTTCATTTAATTAACAATTCACATCTAATTGAATTGCAAATTGAAGAAAAGAAAGGGCCTGATGAAGACAAACATAGGACAGCGCATATATATAAACGAAACTGAGTGGAAACCGCCGAGAACCTTTTGAATCAAGTAGTGGAGTGATTCAAAAGGTTCTCATAAACGCCAAAGGGGTTTGGTTACAATTCAAATTTATTTTTTCTTTTTTTTATTCATGAAAATTCTCTATAAAAAAATTAGATAGAATAGCTTCGACCTTGTCCACTGATAGTGACAGAACGAAATCCGGATAAATACCAATACCAAGTACGGGTAGAAGAATAGAGATCAAAACAAATAATTCCCGTGGTCCAGAATCAAAAAAATAAGAGTTTACGCCATTAAATAGCTTGTACCCATAAAACATTTGCCGTAACATAGATAATGAATAAATAGGAGTTAATATCATTCCAATTGCCATTACAAAAGTAATCAGTATTTTTGCTATTAAAAAATATTTTTGGCTAGTAATTATTCCAAAAAAGACTATCAATTCCGCAACAAAACCACTCATGCCCGGTAATGCAAGGGAAGCCATTGATAAGATACTAAATAGCGTGAATATCTTTGGAATTGGTATAGCCAGTCCGCCCATTTCGTCGAGATAACCATGACGTATTCTATCATAACTCGTTCCTGCTAAGAAAAAAAGTGCAGCGCTAATAAACCCATGAGAAATTATTTGTAAAATGGCTCCGCTGAGTCCTGTATCAGTTATCGAGCCAATTCCTATAATTATGAAACCCATATGAGATACAGAGGAATAGGCGATTCTTTTTTTTAAATTGCGTTGGCCAGGAGATGTTAAAGCTGCATAAATTATTTGCATTGTACCTACTATGATTAACCAGGGAGAAAATAGAGAATGAGCGTGCGGTAATAGTTCCATATTGATCCGAACCAAGCCATATGCTCCCATTTTTAATAAGATTCCGGCCAGAAGCATACAAGTACTGTAATGGGCCTCCCCATGGGTGTCTGGTAACCATGTATGTAAGGGTATAATCGGTGATTTGACAGCAAAAGCAATAAGAAATCCAATATAGAATAGTATTTCCAGTGCCACGGGATACGATCGATTAGCTAATATTTCCAAATTTAATGTTGGTTCATTGGAACCATATAAACCGATACCCAAAACTCCTATTAATAGAAAAACGGAACCTCCTGCAGTGTACAAAATAAACTTTGTAGCTGAATAAAGACGTTTCTTTCCACCCCATGCTGATAGAAGTAGATAAACAGGAATTAATTCTAATTCCCACATGATGAAAAAAAGTAAAAGGTCACGAGAAGCAAATGATCCTATTTGACCGCTATACATTGCTAACATCAGGAAATAGAATAATCGGGAATTCCGAGTAACTGGCCAAGCCGCTAACGTAGCTAAAGTGGTGATAAATCCCGTCAATAAAATGGGTCCTAGGGAAAGTCCATCTATTCCCAATCTCCAGTAAAAACCAAAAAAATTGATCCATTTATAATCCTCTGCGAGTTGTATTAATGGATCGTCCAATTCGAAATGATAACAGAAGGCATAGGTCGTTAGAAGGAGTTCTAGCACGCATATATATATGGTATACCCCCTAGTCACCTTATTTCCTCTATGAGGGAGAAAGAAAATGAAAAAACCCGTGGCTATCGGAAAAACTACAATTATTGTTAACCAAGGAAAAAAGTTCGTGGTAAAGGCAAGATACACTCGAACCAGACAAAACCGTGCTCGAAAAATAGAATATATATTCTTAATTTTTTTTTATTTTTCGAGTACGGGTTTTTGTCGGTAATCAGTAAGTAAAAAAAATGTATTCAAAATGGATTCAAGTGGGGTTTTGGGGAACGTATCAATATCAATAAGCTAGACCCATGCTTCGAGTTGTTTCATGCCATAAATAAACTCGAACACTCAAGAAATCCGTTGGACAGGCGGATTCACATCTCTTACAACCAACACAATCCTCCGTTCTTGGAGCAGAAGCAATTTGTTTAGCTTTACATCCGTCCCAAGGTATCATTTCTAATACATCCGTGGGACATGCTCGGACACATTGAGTACACCCTATACATGTATCATAAATCTTTACTGAATGTGACATTGAATCTATCAATTTCTGAATTCATAAATTTTCGATCTAGTAATTTTGGAAATGAATCATATATTGAAACACCAGATCAATCAACGATTTACCAGAATTTTGGAATCAATCCATTTCTGGATCAACTGATAAGAGGGAACAAGGATACTTTGATTTTTTACGTTTTTGCCAATATGATCGAGGTTAGGACGTATTATAGATGCTAATTCGAATTGATGAATATTCTGATTTTGAAATACTATTTTATTTATTCAACAAAGTCGATTGATTGATACGAATCGATTTTCTGTTACGATAAATTGACGAAACAATAGCTGATCCGATAGCTGCTTCAGCGGCTGCAATAGCTATAACAAAAATTGAGAAAATATCTCCTTTTAATTGCCTACTATCAAAAAAATCGGAAAATGTTACAAAATTTATATTAACCGCATTTAGTATAAGTTCAAGACACATCAGGGCCCGGACAATATTTCGGCTCGTGATCAATCCATAGATACCAATAGAAAATAAATAAGCACTCAAAATAAGTACATGCTCGAGCATCATTGACCAACTCCGTACCAATTTCGATTCATTTCAATATGAACAATAAGTCAAGTGATTTGATTGCTTATAATCTAACAAGTATAGAACAAAAGAATATATTGCTAATAGATCGAATCAAAAAACTTCTATTTGATTTATACATGAAACAGTATTCAAATAGAATTGAAGGCAAATAGATGTGATAACACAGAAAAGTTGAATTTTGATTGCTGTTGCTAGTTATAAAGATTTTTTACTGACGAGCTACGGCAATTGCACCTATCAAAGCAACTAAAAGAATTATCGAAATGAGTTCAAATGGAAGAAAAAAGTCGGTTGATAAATGAATTCCAATTTGTTGACTATTACTTATCAAATCTTGCTCTATAATCTGGTTGGATCGTGTAGTCCAAATAATCCCGTACCACGACGTATCTAGAATAGTAGTGAGTAAGGACAAAAAAATACTTGTACAAACCAGAGAAGTAACTCCATCCCCAATAGTCCAAAGATTCAAATGAAAATCGTTGGAATAGTCTGAACCATTCATGAACATTACAGCAAATATGATTAAAACATTTACAGCTCCTACATAAATAAGGAGCTGTGCAGCAGCTACAAAAGGCGAATTTGATAGAATATAGAATAAGGATATACAAATAAGAACGAATCCCAATGAAAAGGCAGAATAAATCGGGTTGGTAAGTAATACCACTCCCAGACCTCCTAATATAAGACCCGATCCTAGAAAAACTAAAAGAAAATCATGTATTGGTCCAGCCAAATCCATTATATTAAAATAAGAGATAAATAAATCGAAATGTTTTTTCATGACCTTATTGAACCGACCAGGCAATTTTTTTTATGAGGCATTCCCGATTGAATTCAATTCAAATCGAATAGGTGTGAATTGATGTGGGTACAGTTATTGGATCAATTTTGTTCTTTTCTTTATTGGAAATGGCAGTTGGAAATTGAAAGTCTATATTTCGAAAAAATTGTGGATATATTAACAGACTTTCAATACAAATTAATTTGTACTTCTCATAATCCAATCAATAGTTGGGATTTGTACCAAACAAAGAGAAAAACCTTATTCCTTTATACCAATATACCAACACGGAACCCTAGTAATTTCCAATAATAAAGAGATTTACCCGTTTTTTCTTTGAGACGAATTCAAAACTGTTCGAATTGTAAAATCGTCAATTACTGACATTGGTAAACGACCTAAAGCAATTTGATTGTAATTCAATTCGTGACGGTCGTAAGTAGCAAGTTCATATTCTTCAGTCATTGATAAACAATTTGTTGGACAATACTCAACGCAGTTACCACAAAAAATACAAATTCCGAAATCAATACTGTAATTAAGCAATCGTTTCTTTCGAATATCAGTTTCCAATTTCCAATCAACAACAGGCAGATCTATAGGACATACACGAACACATACTTCACAAGCAATACATTTATCAAATTCAAAATGGATTCGACCGCGGAAACGCTCCGATGTTATTAATTTTTCATAAGGATATTGAATAGTTACAGGGAAACGATTTGCTTGGGATAAGGTAATCATGAAACTTTGACCAATGTACCTTGCGGCTCGTACTGTTTGTTGACCATAATTCATGAACCCAGTTACCATAGGGAACATATCGGGAATATCTATGAATAAATTTTTTCTTTCTCTTGTTTGAGGTAAGCCGTGAATATAGTATCCTTTTTTTGTTTACAGTGAAAGGAGTTGGGAAGAGGTTGTTAATAATAGATTACCGAGAGAAATAGGTAAAAGAAATTTCCAGCCAAGATTTAATAATTGGTCCATTCTTAGTCTAGGTAAAGTCCATCTTGTTGTGATAGAAATGAACAAGAACAAATAAGTTTTAGCTAATGTAATAAAGATACCAATTGTCGTTCCAAAGATTCCATCCGCTTTATTTATTTCAAATAACTCAGGAACAAATATGTACGGAATTGAAAGATTCCAACCGCCCAAGTAAAGAACTGTTACAAATAATGAGGAAACTAATAAATTTAGATAGGAAGCAACGTAAAATAAACCAAATTTGATCCCCGAATATTCGGTTTGATAGCCTGCTACTAATTCTTCTTCTGCTTCTGGTAAATCAAAAGGTAATCTTTCGCATTCTGCTAGGGAAGAAATTAGAAAAACGATAAACCCTATAGGTTGACGCCACAAATTCCACCCCCAAAAACCATATTTTGATTGCGCCCCGACTATATCAACTGTACTTGAACTATTAGATAATCATAGTCGGTGATAACATTACTGTTCCCATCGCTATTACAAAACCGTACATGAGATTTTCACCTCATACGGCTCCTCAGGGCCACAAATAAATGTAAGGACCGGGCAAGTATTCGTTATCTTGATATGGTTATAGCATAGATAGACTCATGGAAGGCCCCCAATTATACCAATGGAATTCTGTCTGCTATAAGAATAAATCAAAAAGCATTTCTGAATTGATCTCATCCTTCAACTTTTTTGGGGTGAGTAATAACTTAATAAATCCTTCAATAAAATACTCTTTGTAGAAATATCTATTGATATTTCGAGCCATCATTTTATTTTCGATTACGAAAAAAAAATTAGACATTCCATTAGTTCATGAATCATGACACGATTTTTCTTTCTATGAAGATAGGAAAGAAATAAGCTATGAAGATAGGAAAGAAATAAGAAAAAAAGCTTTTCTTTTTATTGTAATTTTTTTTTGTTTTTTCTATTTTTTTTTGTTCCTCTTCTTCTTTCTGAGAAAAAGGGGGCCTCAAAAAAGTAAAGGATTATTTCGTTCCTGATAGTAATTTCTTTAATTGGGGGATAGGAGCATACTCTGAATCGGAATTGTGGGGAGTACTGCCTGATCATTTCTACCAACTTAAAGCCCCAATTAGTATTCTTTTTATGTTATGCAGACGTATCTTTTTCGTTAATTTACATAATCTCCATTACTAATTCTTTGTGTGTATTTTAGTGTTCCTTATTATCCACCCATTTTTTTTTCAATCCCCCGTTCGTTAATATATGTATTGTAATACATTCAAACATATGGTGAAAACTCCATACGGTTGACTTTTGAGCCCGCTTCAAGCTAGGATGACCAATCAACTAATCTTGGGGTAAAGGGCTTCTTCCACTTTTGTTTACTTTCACTTAACTCTTGTACATAGGAAATGAGACTCAATCTGCTTTTACTGCGAATTTCGAAGTTGTTTTCTTTCACTCATATATAACTATCTAATTTTTTTATTAACCTAAAGAATAAATAAATGAATAAAAAAAAATGCGGATATCCATTAAATTTCTTTTTTTTTTTTTCTAGAAGGAAAAGAAAAGCTTATATTTTAGCGAATCGCACGTAGAGATATTGATAAAACACATAAAGTTAATGGTATTTCATAACTAATTGATTGAGCAGCAGCTCGCAGACCACCTAAAAACGAATATTTATTATTTGATCCATATCCTGACATAAGAAGTCCAATAGGAGCAATACTTGAAACGGCAATCCATAAAAAAATACCAATATTCAGATCAGCTAAAACAAGGTGATAACTAAAAGGAATTACTGAATAACTTAGTAGAATTGATATGACTGCTATAGATGGTCCAATACTGAAGAAACGAGTATTTCCTCTAGCTGGAAGAAGATTCTCTTTGAAAAGTAGTTTTATTCCATCTGCTAAAGCTTGAAGAATTCCGAAAGGGCTGGCGTATTCAGGGCCAATACGTTGTTGTATTCCTGCAGATATTTCTCTTTCTAACCACACAATTACTAGTACACCTATTGTGATTCCTAATACAAGAGTCAAAATAGGGGCAAACACCCGTATGGTCCCATAGAGCTCTTTTAAGGATTCCAATCGGGAAAAAGAATTAATATCTTGTACTTCTGTTGTATCAACTATCATTTCAACGATCAACTTCTCCCATAATGATATCTATACTACCTAGTATCGTCATAATATCCGCCAATTTCATTCTTTTAACTAACTGAGGAAGAATTTGCAAATTGATAAAACCCGGTGGGCGAATTTTCCATCGCCAAGGAAAACTACTTTGATCTCCTATCAGAAAAATTCCCAATTCTCCTTTTGGGGCTTCGACTCTCACATAAAGTTCTTGTTTCGGTAATTCAAAAGTAGGAGAAGGTTTTTTACTAATGAATCTATCTTCAAAATCATTCCATTCTGGATCGCTTTCTCTAGCAAAGCATCGGATTTCTAAATTCTCATAGGGCCCCCCCGGAATTCCTTCCAAAGCCTGTTGAATAATTTTTACGGATTCTGTCATTTCACCGATTCGGACTAAATAACGAGCTAATGAATCTCCTTCTTTTTGCCACTGGACTTCCCAATCAAATTCGTCGTAACACTCATAATGATCCACTTTACGAAGATCCCATTCTATTCCAGACGCTCGTAGCATTGGTCCTGATAAACCCCAATTTATTGCTTCTTCTCCACCAAAAATGCCTACTCCTTCAACTCGTTCTAAAAAGACAGGGTTTCGTGTAATAAGTTTTTGATATTCAACAACCCCCGTTAAAAAATAATCACAGAAATCCAAACATTTCTCTATCCAGCCATGGGGTAAATCGGCCGCTATCCCTCCGATACGAAAATAATTATGCATCATTCTCATACCGGTGGCAGCTTCGAATAGATCATATACTAATTCTCTTTCTCTGAAAATATAGAAGAAGGGAGTCTGTGCACCAATATCTGCCATAAAAGGGCCGAGCCATAACAGATGAGAGGCTATACGACTCAACTCCAACATAATTACTCTGATATAGCTGGCCCTTTTAGGTACTTGAATATTTCCCAACAGTTCTGGTCCATTTACAGTTATTGCTTCTGTGAACATAGTAGCTAAATAATCCCAACGTGTTACATAAGGCAGATATTGTACAATTGTTCGGTTTTCCGCAATTTTTTCCATCCCTCTGTGTAAATAACCCAATATCGGTTCACAGTCAATAACATCTTCGCCATCAAGAGTAACGATGAGACGAAGAACACCATGCATTGATGGGTGGTGAGGTCCCATATTTACTCTCATAAGGTCTTTTCCTGTAGCTAGTATACTCATAGGTTTTTCCTCGATTCATTCTTACATGAATTGTTGAAAACAAAAAGAAGTTATCAAGATTCAAAATCTAATAAATCAAATAATTCCAAATTCTTTTTTTCAAATTAACGATTTTTTGACTCCCGGATATTCAACTGACTAATTAATTCTTTATAACGTACTCTATTTTTCTTTGACAAATAAAAAAGTAGCCGTTGGCGTTTTTCCAGAACTTTCCGTAAACCCCTCTGAGATAAATAGTCTTTTCTGTGCAATTCCAAATGGGAAGTAAGTCTTTGTATCTTATTAGTGAAACTTAATACTTGAAATTCAACAGACCCGCAGTTTTCTTTTTTTTTTTCTTGAAAAGTAACTGAGATGAATGAATTTTTTACCATAAAACGAAATCCTCTTTTCCCTTTCTTTTAATATGAAATTTACTGATCAGTAATAATAATGTTAGTCATTTGAATTGAATATACACAATCATCTTAAAGCCGTTATGAACTTCCGATAAAATCAATCAACAATCAATCCCATTTTCAATTTGATTAGGGATAAAAAAGGATGGTATATTTCTTCAAAAGAGAAAAAGCGAGACCTAAAAAAAAAATTCTGTTAATTCATTTATAGATCTAACCAATCCGTATGTCCTTAAAGTGGTATCCTGTATCATAATGGAATGTAAGACAAGGCATGTGTCCATCTCTTTGTTTTCATATACCAGGTATGGTACGTATGGTACGCGATCGATAAGAAAAACGTACTAGTAACAAATTTGCAATCGTGGATACATATGTATCCTTATCATACTGAAACGACTGCCATTATTGGTATTAAACCAATAGCGATTCATACAAACTAAATCTTCTAATCGATAATTGGGCCAAAGAAAGAACTTTAATTTAATTAGTTTCTTTTTCTCTCTAGCAAGATCTTTGCTTTTATCCAAAACGTGACCCCCCTTTTTTACGTTATTACAAAATACGGAATTTCTCTGAATACCATTTTGATTCTTCCAATTGAAACAAATCAGAGTTCTCAATTCTCTACGACGGTTAGGGAATAAAATATTTTCAGGAACAAGCAAATCATAATTATTTTTGCCTCTATTTCCAGTCATTCTTTGATGTCTTGCAATGGATTCATAATTTTTTTTTTTATGAACATAGCTTTTTTCTCGGTATCTTTTAGTAATTTGGCGCTTATTCTTATGAACCAATGAAATACCTACGACTTGATATATAAAAAACTGTCCATCGTTTTTTACAGACAGACGAAGCGGTTCGATAATAAATATTCCCCCTTTCACCAATTCTGTAAGAGTGAAATCCTTATGAATCATCAAAATATCCAGACCCATTTCTCCCCCTTGAATAGAGGATATAGCAATTTCTCTTGGATTTATCAGTCGAAGCAGGAGACAATAGATCTTGATATTATTTATTATTCTTTGATTTAAAAAAGAATCCCATCTCAACTGAAAATGCAAATACTTTTTTAGGAAGAAATAAAGTTCTGCTTCTGTGTTGTTCTTGTATTGTTTTTTCGTTCTACGTTTTTTGATGTCTGATCCCGAAGAATTTGCTTCAACATCTTTTTCTTGGTTTGAGAGAACTGACCCAAGACTTACTTGGTTTTGTGCATCTGATCGAGGATTCCCTTGGTCTGGGGGTTCTTTTTCTTCTTTACTTCTATTGTATAATTCAAGAGAGTTTTTTTGATTCGATGATATAAAAAGATCTTCCTTTTTCTTTCGAGTTATTTTTTTATTCCCATTTTCATTTCCATTTCCATTAAAACTCAAAAGAAGTAATTTGATTGGTATGATCCACGTTTTTTTTTTATATGCATTAAAAAATAGCACTAATTCTCGGAAGAACCAAAGCTCCAGATTTGATATAGGACAGCTTAGTATTGCTTCATTCATTCCCATCCAATCAAAAAAGAACTTTTTTTGATTGGATGGTTTAATTTCTTCATCTTCATGAATTGTAAGATAAAAAAGAACTTTCTTATTAATTTCATCAATTATTTGATACTTATCAGCCCCAATCTTAGTATTTGGATTCCTGTTGGTACCAATATCAACCCAGACTTCAATATCAACCTTATTTCTAAGACAAAAATCGAGAATTCTCCAATCAAAATATTTTCTATCCGAAAATTTATCCATATCCATAATATCATCTTCTTCTAGATAATTATTAATAGGGATACCTCCCAACATATCAAATAATTTGCCTTCCCTTATGTTGGAATTAGAAAAGATTTCTTCTTTATTATTTACTTGGAATAATGATTTATGAATATACGAGTCCTTCTTATCTTCATAATTAATAGATTTATATGAGAAAAGATCATATCTATAGTGTTTTTTAAAATTATTTTTTTTATTCTGTAATGGATTCGCTTCAAAAAAATTTTGTTTGTCGGAATGAGTTAATCTATTTTTTTCATATGAATCCTTTTTGTTTAAATCTTTCGTTTGAGCCATACTGTGTTGATTGGCTCTATTTCGCCATTTTTGTGGTACTAATATAGGCCATCTTATCCGAGATAAATCGGATTGATATTGATAATGCCCCTTTAACCAGTTTTTCCATTGATTCATTTCAAAATTCCAAAAAGATTCATGTCTTAATTCGTAATGAAATATTCCTTGTTTTTTTAAAAAATCTTTTATTTCCTTCTTAAGAAAAAGGGATGTTCCGTCATATTGAAAGACAAATCTTAAATTATAAAAGTGAATAAGTTGGGTTTGTGATAATTTGTAAAATACATATGCTTGTGATTGTGACAAAAAAGAGAAATCATAAGAAATCTTTGAATTCTTATTACTAACCTTAGAAAGTGCTTTTTTTAGAGTCGAAATAAAGTGAATTCCATTTTTACTTGTTTTATTAATTCTTTCCTGATTTGTTTCATTATTGTGGATATTTTTCTCAATAATTTGGATTTTTTTTGGTGATTCAAAAAAAAAATTTGCATTGATTCTGGGAATATTGACAATAGCTAGAAAAATTTTTATGTATATCCTTTCAATGAAAAATTTTATAAAAAAATATGATTTACCAATTAATCCAGTATTTCTTTTTTTTAATATTTGCCAAATCTTTTTGGACGCTCCTAATATTTTAGGACGATAACTTGTTTTGTTCGAACTAAT